TTTGCCGCAATTGGTCGTGTGAACCAAAACCCTATTAATAGATACGAACACATTCCAACCAATTCCCAAAAAATATAAATTTGTATCAAATTCGAACTAGTAACTAATCCCAACATAGAAGTATTGGAAAAACTCATATAAGCAAAAAATCTTAAATATCCTTGATCATGAGACATATAATTGTCACTATAAACAAGAACCATGACTCCAACAGTAGTGATTAATATTAACATAATAGAAGTAAGTGGATCAATCAAGTAGCCGAACTCTAAGGAAAAATCATTATTGATGGTCCACGACCATACATATTGATAGATAGAACTGCCATTTATTTGCTGAATAGCCAGATTGGCCGAAAAAATCATAACTATACTTAACAATAAAACACTGGGAAAAGCCCACATACGACGAAGCTTTTTTGTTGCCATCGGAACAAAGAGAAGTCCCACTCCTATTAACATAGGAACTGGAAGTGGAACGAAAGGTATCATCCATGCATATTGATATGTATGTTCCATAAGAAAATCCAACTTTTTTATTCTTAATTAATTATTTCTATTTCCAATTCACCTGCTCTTATCTTTTTCAGAAGGAATCAATAAAATAAAATCAAGATAGGAAAGAACTCAAATATTCAAATAGAATTCAAAATTCTAATTTTTAAAATTCTTTCCCAACATTTCAAATATTCAAATCAATAAGTTACAATTGGTCAAATGATATAACCAAGTCAATAGTGAAAAGTTACTACTTAGTTATTAACAAAGATATTTATAGAAATACAGAATAGGAAAATTTCAATCATTCTATTATTACAATAATTTATATCCATAGAGCAAGGATAAAAAATTATACCAAAAAGAGTATGATATAGATCATAGATCCTCCAATAACTTGACCCAATAAAGCAAACTTCTATTTATGGGAACCCCTAAAATTAAGATACCCACCATTTTTTTACTTTACATAGAGTTGAAAGAATTAATTACTAAAAAGAAAGGCTTTTCTTAAATTTTTTTTCTGTATCATTTAATAGATTAATTACTAGTCTTGTTCGATTTTAAAAAATTTAATTAGGTGTACTCTCGTCTCGAATTTGATCAATTAATAGAAAAACGTTAGAATATTCTTTGTGTGTGTGTTTTTTTTATTTTATTATTTATTCTATTTATATTAGTATATTAGGTAAGGGGTTCTTAAACTTTTTTATTTTTTTTTTTCTAAAATAAATGTAGTACGGCGAAAAGAGACGAAGATATGAATTAAAATTTTTTTTTCTTATCAACGACAAGTAATTCGATTTCTATGACAGACAGTGAGTGCTATAGATATAGATTCAAATGAGGATATAAAAGTACCAATCAATACGAATTTTTCTCAGATATTGTATGTAATAGAAAAAAATTCTTTTAGAAAAACAAAAAACAAAGTATCACATCATTTCATTTTTCTTTTTTGTCCCTAGTGTAGTGATACTCTATGCGATGCACACGTATCTCTATATTTTTTTTTGCATGTTATAAAGGACCTCTATGGAAAAAATATAGAGATAATGAATAGAAGAAACGATCATTTTGAACAATACATGTCTTTCACATCCAACTATAGCAATGAGCAACCTCTTTATTTTTGAATGGCGGTTCCAAAGAAACGTACTTCTATATCAAAAAAGCGTATTCGTAAAAATATTTGGAAAAGAAAGGGGTATTGGGCAGCGGTAAAAGCTTTTTCGTTAGCAAAATCTCTTTCTACCGGGAATTCGAAAAGTTTTTTTGTGCGACAAATAAATAATCAAACATTGGAATAATCTGAATCGATATGACTCGATAGTATAATTTCATTTACATTTATAAGATGAATAATTTACATTAACTAATGTTTTAATTTTAAACTGATCAAGATAAAATGGAACTGACTATTGTGGTATACAGAATATATTTTTCCGTCTAATGGATTCGAAAAAGGTATTTTTTTGTTTTGTTTGACAAAAAAAAGTAGGTAAGCCAAAAATACAGGGTTTCACCTTTCTTCTTTCTTTTTAGTAGGTTTTTCAAATTTACAAACAAGATGGGGATTGTTATTTTATTTTCCCCATCGATTTACTTTTCACAACAACAAAAGTCTTCTTTTTCTTATAGAAAAGGAGTTTCTTGTTCTTATAGAAAAGGAGTTTCTTGCCCCAATAGTTATACATCATTAAAACAAAACGCATTATTTAAGATTTTCTATAGGATATACTATAAGTATAAACAACGCGGAAACCCCCTTTTTTCTATAGCAAAACAGATATAATATAAGATCTTTAGTCAAAATTAATAGATCGTTGAAACTAGATCTCTATCTATATTTTTATTTTAAGACTTGTTTTGTAATTTTCTGAATCATTATAGACCCCTACTTTACGACCCAAGCAGTAAAAAACCCCTTGAATTCCACTTAGATCAATCTTTATGTACGAGAAGTGAGTCAATTTTGTATGATCCGTACAAATTTTTTGTTC